ATATCTTTAGCGACAAGTCCAGCGGAACAACTAAAAATATAAAAGAGTATCGTTAATTTCTTTATATTAGTTCCAAATTCAATATACCATTTGTACAGAGAATAATTCCATCTAATACAAGATTTATTCTTAATATAAATAGATATTGGATCTAAAAGTAAATTATGTATAAATATATTATTTATAAAAGCTCTTCCTATCTGATATAAAAGTAAATCATTGTTTTTAATCGATATTATCTTGGATATATAATTCCAATTTCTTATGTGAGAAGCAGATATAATCGTATTCATCTCTATGTTGGAACTATTCTGAGTAGTACTAAGTGATAGGATTTCATTTATTATTGTTATAAGATCAATCATTGCAAAAGAACCGGTATTTATTTTATTTTTAAAGTAAAAACCTCGAGTATAGGAAATAATAAAGAATTGTTTTTGTTGTTGTGAAAGAATAAGTCTTCGTATCTTAATACATATATTGAATCTATTAGTATCTATTAAGACTGGATCAACTCTTTTTGGAATATGAGTTGAAGCTATAACAATAATTTTTTTAGGAGAGGATCTTTCAATATCTCCAAATAGATAGTTATCTAATATTCCTACACCTATATAAAAGTAATTAAACTCACTCGTCTGTAGATAATGTATATTTGGAATCCATATTATACAAGGTGATATTTCTTTTGCTAATTCAAACTGAAGAATTAGACCTAATTGATCTAAATTTGATGCTGTAGACATAGCTAACATATTTATATTTTTTATATTTTTAATATAAATATCATCAGTATTATCCACACTATTAACATGATTATCAAAATAATCAAATAATTTAAATTTAGTAGTTTTTTGTTTGTATCCCCAAAATCTACTTATAAATATCGTAATTAAGGGTACTAAAGGTTTATTTGTTAGATATTTCATAAAATAAGATAGTCCAGTTCCTATTGAACCTATCACTAAAACACCTTTATAAGATAAGGATAAACGTAATGAAAAAGGTTTTTCATTAGATCTATTAAATCCACAAAATATTTGTGAATAAGTTATTTTATGAAAATGAGATAATAATATATGTTTTTCTAATAATATAGATCTTTTAGATATAAATATATAAGTACTTATATTTATTTGATGTATATCCAATAAGTAATGTAATGAAATAAATCCTGGTTGATCATTTATTTTAAAACTAAATATATTCTTGGATATAAATTCATGATCCAAACTCGATAAGAGATTTAAAAGGTATTTTTCTTCTTTTAAAGTTAAAAACTGAGCTAAGAATTTTCTTTCTTCTTCATCAAAAATATTCATATTGTTTGCAACCCATATTTCTATTTTATCATTAATACAAGCTTTTTTTATTTTCTTTCTTTTATTTATGAAATAAAATATATATTTACTTATCTTACTTAAGAACATTGTATTCTTCAAAAATTTTATTCTATTAATTGGATTTGGTATAATCTTTATCCACATTTTAATTTTATCACTTCTAAAAAGCATTCTTATACCAAAAATATAGTTTTCAAATTTTTCTGTAATAACTAAAAAAGAATTATATATAGGATACCTATATATAATTCTTTTTAATCCCATCATATATGATGGGATTATTAACGATTTTATCTCTTCAAATTCTTTTTGCAACTCACAATAGGATTGGTAAAAAAATAAAAGTTGTGTAAAAATAATATATTCACTAGTAAAAATAAATAGAAGAATTAAAAATAAGAATTTACTAGTATTTTTTGATGTTGTATATGACAAAAATATTTCTATTATTTTTATATTTATTATATATTTTTTGTACAAAAGTATATTCTGTAATATTACATTAAAAGTATCATTTATAGGTATATGTTGTAAATTACTAATTAATTCATGAATAATAAATTTAATACATACATAAAATTTATTCATAGTATCATAAAAAATATATATAAGATTTTGAATACTACTTAAGAATATATAATATATATTGTCTAAGATAATTAATTTCATATATGTACAACTTGTCAAAGTTAGTAAGCATGGCATATATGCTTGTAATATATCCCATCTTGATATATAAGATATCCTTTTAAGGATATCTTTCTTCGATATAAAATGATCCTGTTCTTTTTGATGCTTAAAATGTTCAAATAATGGTAAGGGTAATTTATTAATAAAAAAGTAAGTATACTTTAAACCCATTTTTGAATCTCGATTGATAATGAGATACTTATATAGAGCATCCCTTTCGAAATGAGATATATTAATATCTAAAATAGACTTAATCTTATTTTTTTCTAAAATAAATATTTGTTCTTCTGTTGAAAGATCTTCTAGCAAGTAAATATATTTATGAAGGAAAGTTTCTGATATATTTGTAAAATGTAAATATTTGTATAAATTATTTAATTTATATATACAACTACTTGTTGATAAATTTTTATCTATTTTATCTATTAATATATCAACTAATTTTGATTTTATCGGTAAACGAATATTTCTATTCAATAAAGAAAAAGAATACTTGTTTTCACCAATACTTACAGAAAATTTATTTTTATTTTTACAACCAGACAAGATAAAACTATCTAGTAAATTTACGTACATGAAATTATAATTATAAGTATTAATATAAGGTTCTTTTTTTTTTAAAAGTAATACTCTTTTATGATAAAACCATAATTTATTCTTATTTTTTAATAATTGAAATCTATTAATCTTAAAAAAATAAGTTATCAAGGAAACTATACCTGAATTTGAGGTTTCTAACCAATTATCTTTTTCATGTAATCTAATTGAAAAGTTGAATTCTTTTTTTTTTATTTTAATTAAATCTATATTTATTTTGTACCTATAAATATGAATATTACTTATATTTATAAATAAATAATTAAGGGACTTGTGCAAAAATAAGAATAGTGACTCATAAGAATAGTAAAATATTTTTAGTAAAATATTCTTATGGTCAAAAAATAAATAATTCATATAGTTATAAAATAATTTATAACTATATGAATTATTTATTTGATAAAGAATAGGATCAAATAAATTATTATTATCTTTACTTTTACTCTTTTCAAAATTTGATAAATTTTTTTTTATTGTATATTCTATAATAGGTACAATACTTATAGCTTTATTTATTTCTATTTGAAACTCTTTCTCTTTATCAATTAAATTGAGATATCTCAATTTAATATCCTTTATAGTAAATATATCCAATATTTTTTGTAATTGGAATAAAATATATTCAAAGTTTAAAATATTATAAGATAAAGTATAACTCATCATTATTTGTTCATTTATTCTGAATTTTGATCTAGTAACGAGATCAAATCTTTTTTTTTTTTTATTCATATTAATGAAATAATCAATAGGATGAAATAATATGAAATCTTTTTCTCTTATTTTTTTTTCTCTTATTATTAAATATAAAATTATTTTAAATACCTCTCCCATTTCTTTACTTTCTACATTCCTATAAAAATTATTTAAAAGTTTTGAACCCATATAAATATCTAAAATTATATTATATAAGAACGAATAACTATATCTTGTAATATTTAAGACAAATACTTCCATTAATACATGATATAAGTAAGATGTTTTGAAATTAAATGGATATAATTTATTTTCTTTTTGAATAAAGGAAGTGTTAAAATTTATTAATTTATCATTAAGTTTATTAATATTTATATTATAAATAAGAGTTATATATTCTGAATCTTTTGAATCCTTATTAATAGTCATAAAAGGATTATGACTATTAATATCATATATAAATTTATAATATTTTTCATTCTGCTTAGAAATTATTATTCGCATTAAAATTGATCGTGCGGAATCATCTTTTATATTTGATAATACTTTAAAGTATAATTTGTGTAACTTGCCTAAACTATTATCTTGATTAATTTTTAATGCTTTTTTATAAAAAGTATATATTATATAACAAACTGACTTATTGCCTAAAATTACTAAGAGTTTTTCCAAATTAAGATTTAAGTTGATTTCTTTATTTTTATATTTTTTATATTTTAAATCATCTATATAGTAACAAAATATAAATTCTATATCTTTTTTATCTTTCTTTATTAATGAAAGAAAGATTTCAGATAATATCCCATTCGGTTGAAATAAATGACAACTCAAAAATATTCTTGTTACTTTTTTTACAAACCAATCTCTCCACCATTGTGATCCTCTGTAAAATTCAAATTCATATATTTTTTTTATTGGTGTTGATAAAAGAATCTCTTCTTCATTATTTTTTAAATAATGAAGAAGAGATTCTTTTAAATTATTTATATTGTAAGACCAAAAAGATTCTTTTAAAGTATTATTGATAGATTGAATAAAATTATAATTTTTTATAGGTAAAATATTAATCAAATATATATTCTTTTTTTCTATTATTATCTTATTTTTAATATTAAATAAGATAATAATTATAAATAAAAAGAGTAAAGAACTAAGAAAACCATTATATTTTGAATTATTTGGATCACGTGAAAAGAATTTTATACTCCAATTTCGAAAGTAAAATAGTTTCATAAAATGTTCTTGTTGCAATAAAATTCTAGTGAAAAATACTACTAAATTGTAATTTGTCCATAAATTTAACAAATACCTATGATTCTTCGTCTCTATCAATTCAAATATCCAGTATTTTATTTTATTTAGTTTCATTATTTCCTATTATTTCCTCCTAAATACTTTAATATTAAAGTATTTATATTTTTAATTTTTATTTAATTATTTATATTATTATTTATTATTTATATTTATTATTTATTTTTATTTAATTATTTATATTATTATTTATTATTTATTATTATTTAATTATTTATATTATTATTATTTATATATTATTATTTACTTTTTATTTTTTTTATTTATTATTTATGGTTATTATATTCCACTTCCATTTTTTATTTTTAGAAAATACTTTAAATACTTTATAAAATATATAATGGTAATAAAATTATACAAAGCTACACTTGATAGAATAAATATATCTTTGGTAAGTAAAACTAGATATAATCCACAGAAGAATTTAATATCTAGACGATATAATTGTGGTAAAGGCCGTAATGCCATAGGCATCATTACTGTCAGAAATAGAGGAGGCGGTCATAAGCGTTTATATCGTAAAATAGATTTTAGGCGGAATAAAAAAAATATATCTGGTAGAATTATAAATATAGAATATGATCCAAATAGAAATACATATATTTGTCTTATAAGTTATGAGGATGGTGAAAAGAGATATATTTTACATCCCAGAGGGGCTATGATTGGAGATACCATAATTTCTGGTACAGAAGTTCTTATATCAACGGGAAATGCCTTACCTTTGAGTGCGATTTGAACTAGTTATTTATGTGAATGGAAATAACCAATTAGGTGGTTTACGATATGACCTAAAATCGATCATAATCATTGGGGGGGACACAAAATCCTTTTTGGATATACTTAAACAGAAAACTGATTTGTATGGTAGCAAATGATTGGATTTAATTAGTTATTAATATAAATATAAAATATAGTTGATATAGAAAGAATATAATATGGAGAAAACAATAATTAAAAATTAAAGCATAAATCAAATTAAATAGTGTAAGGGATACTTGATACAATAAGATAGGTTTTTACATTTAATTTGATGGTCAAAGGCGAATTAAAAGAATTGGGTATAAGAAGCCTTAATAAAAATATGTCTCCTATGTTAAACCTATGTTGTAAAAATAAGATAATTATCTTATTTTTACATCTTTATTATTTACATATTTTACTAGAGTCATACGATCTGAATTGAATGCTACATAAATATACATAAATATTTATAAGCCAGATGATGGATCCGGGTATACCTAGGATTATTTATTGTAATTGTATTATTAATTTTTATTAAATGTATTAAGTATTAAATAAATAAATATTTTAAATGATAAAACATCTAGAAAGCCGTATGCTTTGTAAATAAGCTTGTACAGTTTGGGAAGAGTTATTTATGGATCATAAATAACTACTTCAACCAATATACCCATAGGCACAACCGTGCACAATATAGAAATAACGTTTAGAAAAGGGGGGCAATTAGCTAAATCAGCAGGTGCCGTATCAAAACTTATTGCAAAAGGAGATAAATGGGCCACATTAAGATTGCCTTCTGGAGAGATTAGACTAATCTTACAGAATTGTTTAGCAACAATTGGACAAGTGGGTAATATTGGGGTTAATAATAAATATTTAGGTAAAGCCGGGTCAAAGTGTTGGTTAGGTAAACGTCCTATAGTGCGAGGGGTGGTAAAAAATTCCGTAGATCACCCTCACGGGGGCGGTGAAGGTCGGTCTACAATAGGTCGAAAAAGACCTACAACTCCGTGGGGTTATGCTTCTCTTGGAAAAAGAAGTAGGAAAATAAAAAAATATAGTAATATATTTATTATTCGTCGACGAAAATATAAAAACTGAAATAAAGGACTAAAATATGATAAAAAAAAAAAAAAATCCTTTTGTAGCTAATTATTTAATCAAAAAAATAGAAAAAATGGATAAGCTGAATGAGGAGAATTATATTATTGTTACTTGGTCTAGAGCATCTACCATTATACCGATAATGATTGGACATACAATCGCCATTTATAATGGAAAAAATAATTTACCTATTTATATTATGGATCGTATGGTTGGTCACAAGTTAGGAGAGTTCGCACCCACTAAAACTTTCATTAAACATACAAAAAAGGATAGTGAATCTCATCATTAGTTACTTGAGTAAGTAAATTAACTAATGATACTAAAAAAAAAATATGGGACAAAGAATAAATCCACTTGGTTTTAGACTTGTAACAACTCAAGTTTATCATTCTTTTTGGTTTGCAAAACCAAAATATTTTTATATAAGTATACAAGAAGATGTAAGAATACGAGAATATATTAAGGATTATGTAAGAAAAGATAAAAGAATATCCTTATATTTAGAAAGTATTGTTCATATAGGGATTAAAAAAAAAACAAGTATAATTAAAGTAATAATATATATAGGATTTCCAAATTTATTAATAGAAGGACAAGAACAAGGTATAAATAGATTGAAAATGTATTTAAAAAGAGATCTTATTTATGTAAATAATCAACTTAATATTTTAATAAGAAGGATTGAAAAACCTTATGAACAACCTCTTATTATTGCAGAGTATATAGCTTTACAATTAAAAGATAGAGTATCCTTTAGAAAATCAATTAAAAAGGCTATTGAATTAACTGAAAAAACAGGTGTTAAAGGTATACAAGTAAAAATCTCAGGGCGCATTGATGGTAAAGAAATAGCCCGTGTTGAATGGATTAGAGAAGGCAAAGTTCCTTTACAAAGAATAGATGCTAAGATTGATTACTGTTCTCATACAATTATAACTAACCATGGACTATTGGGCATTAAGATTTGGATATATAAATAAGAAATAAAAATATTTTTAATTAAAATAAATATAGAATATTAATATTAGTATTAT